GGAAGTTATTCAGGAACAGATCGAACTGTTTTTACTTCAGGAACAAACATAAAATTCTCACTTTTATTCTATTCTTAGTATATTCTATTCTTAGTACAAGAGTAATCTCTTAGTACAAGAGTAATCATTGAGAAATAGTTCTGATTCGAATGATTCAAAAAAGGTTTCTTGGTATAGTCGTTTTAAAAATAGATGGAAATAAATTGCGTCCAATAGGATTTGAACCTATACCAAAGGTTTAGAAGACCTCTGTCCTATCCATTAGACAATGGACGCTTTTTATTCCTACTTTCTTCTTTCGTATTCGTATTCTTACTTTCTTTTGTTCGGATAAAAAAAAGATTACACGGAAAATCTTTTAGGGAATAAAAAAGGATGCATATCTAAATTGATGGTGCATGTATGTATAATACATACATAATAAAGAATATGGAGCGGGTAGCGGGAATCGAACCCGCATCGTTAGCTTGGAAGGCTAGGGGTTATAGTCGACGTTGATTGATCATTTTTAACGTCTCTAATTCAAAACCGAACATGAAATTTGGATTTCATTCGGCTCCTTTATGGAAGATTGATGTTTTCCTAGAGAAAAAATGAAATCCATAACATCTATGTCAGCCTTTCTGTCTGAATGTATCCAAAACTACTCGCTTACTAGATGATCCCTCTAGAGGAGACGGAGACGGATTATACCAAATCCGTCTAGTCTAGTTACTTCGTTCCCTATTTCCACTCGCAGGATCCTGAGGAAAAGAATTTGGTTTCCACCGAGCTGAAACAATATGTTGATGGTTCTAGTAAACCAAAACCACCCTTTTCTAGCTTGTTTGGCTTCAATTTCCCTTTTACAACACCAAAATTGAAGATCTAGTTACGATTGGAATGGAAACAAACTTTTGTATCTTCATCCATAGATCCTTTATTCATACTCATTCAATTGGAAGACTTGATCCAATTCAAAAAAATTATGTTTCACGACTCCATATACATAATCCAATTTTCTTATTCAATTTCGAAAATAAAATGGAATTTCTAATTGGACTTTGGATACAAATTGTGAGAATGTATGTTCTTCCTCAAATATGCTATTGAGAGGTAAAGGATTAAACCTTTTTAAGAAATAAAGTTTTTGATCGGAATATGAAAAAAAAACGGGGGGACCCCTTAACTATTTAAGTTGTTAATAGAACGAATCACACTTTTACCACTAAACTATACCCGCTACATATACATTCTTGTATATGAATGGACTATTGTCGAACAAAGGAGTGAGACGCAATCAAGATAGCATCAAAATTCTAGCGTTGACACATATTTAGTCCCGCCGGCCAGGGACTTAAAGGCGAAGAGTACAAAGCTTTTCTAAATAACATACATAAATTTAAATAACAGCATAAAGTTGTACTTATACTTTTCTTTTCCTTTGCTGGCATTCCCGGGTCATTGAAGCTAGACAAAAAAAGATGAATTCCACATACATGATTCTTTTTTTTGAACTTCTCTTTCAACTGCCAGATTTTATAATTTTATAAATTCTTAATTTAATTGGGGTCAATTGGATCTCAACTGTTCAAATAAAGCTTGTTTCTTGAACAAGTAAATGAAGTTATCTAAGTTTAAGATTTTGTTGTATTAGAAGTATGTTTCTATTCTATTTTCTATTTAGAAATAGAAGAAATTTGATGTCATTTCGTAAACTCTATTTTACTTTTTTATTTATATTTTTATTTATATTTCATTATTTGAAATTTGCAAATAAAAAATATGACGATTTTTTATTTGATATTTCGTTTTCTGTTTGTTTATACATTGTCATTGTGGATTTTTATTGTATTTATTTGTTTTTATATATTCATGCACTTATCTTATTATATTATAGCTTATCTTATAGTTATAGATATTTTATTGTATTGTATTCGTTGTTATTTATATATTCAATATTGTTTTATTTTATAGGATTTTATTTTCTATCTACTTCTTTTTCTATTTATAGAGATTATAAAAGACATTTTATTGTTATTAAAAGAAAAATTTTGTTTATTATTTTTTTTTTTTATGTTTATGTAAGTTTTATGTTTATATTTATGTAATTTATGTAAGATTGTTTGTTTATATTTATGTTTATGTAAGATTATTTTTTAAGGCATGTAAAGTATTTACAGATTACTATTTTGTATTTAAAGTATTTAAAGGTTACTATTGTATTAGAGATAGTTGATTGGTATCAAAGATAATTGATTGATATCGAATCATAATTAAATCGTTTGATCTAGCAATGATTCATTGAGACAAAAAAGAGGTACTGGCCGGGGGAATAAACCTTTCGTACAAAATCAAAGAAGTAAGGTATTCTATCTATTGGAAATACCTGTTTCGAATCATTATCTAAATGATCAAATTACTTACTCTTAACTTAAATTATTACTGAAATTCCAATTAAACTTAAACAATGAAACCTTAAATTAAATGAAAAATCTTAAATTACATTACAATATTACAATTACATTACAATATTACAATTACTTAAATTAACAATGACTTTTCAGTCAAATTTAAGTAAAATTAGTTATCAAATTAGTGAAAAGTCATTGTTAATTTCATATTAATTAACGTAACGTAATATTATATTGTAATAGTATCTAAATAGTATCTAATATAATATCTATAAATAAAACGTAAGAAAATATCCAATAAAATAGATCTATTGTAATAAATATAATATAGGTATTGTAAGAAAATTGTAAGAAAATATCTAATAGAATGTCTATAAATAAATAAATAAAGAAGTAAATAGAATATCAAAAATAGATATTATCTTATATCTAATAAGTACATGAATATGAATATGAATATATAAAAATAGATAAATACAATAAAAAAATAGATAAATACAATAAAACAAAATCCACAATGTATAAACAATTAAATATAAATTATGAAATATAAATTAATGAATTATGAAACTATATAAAATTATGAAACTATATGAATTAATGAAATTAGATATTTAAATATAAGAAAATATAAATAATAAATCAAAATAAATCAAAATAATAAAGAAATATATGAAATAGAATATAAATAATATTTAAATAGAATATCAAAAAATGAAATAGAATATCTTCAATTTCTTTTTTTATTTTCTTTTTTTGTCTCTCTCTTTATTTTTTTACTTTATTTAAATTGGGAGAGATGGCTGAGTGGACTAAAGCGGCGGATTGCTAATCCGTTGTACGAGTTATTCGTACCGAGGGTTCGAATCCCTCTCTCTCCGCTCGCTCTTGATACTTTTGATTTCGAAGGAATTTCGATTCTTTGATTTTATCATAGGTAAAGTTAAAGTAAATATATGGAATAGATAAAATAATAAGAAAAAAATTCGAAAAAACAAAGAAAAACTAAAAGAAAAACTCAAAATCTCTTTTTTTTTATTCCTCACGTCCAGGATTACGTCCTGGATCATTAGATAAGAATCCGAAGATGAAGAGAGAAACAAAGAATATCACTACTGTGTAAACAAAGAGTTTGAGAGTAAGCATTACACAATCTCCAAGATAAGATCATTTTCAAAAAAGGGAATAGATTACCTATTTTTTCTTTTCACTACATATACTATTTTGTTTGATTTGACATGACACCCCAAAAATGAAAAAAAAATGAAGTTTTTTGAAAAGAAAAAGAAAGTAATTTTTACGAATTTCTTTGTAATAAGATTTTGATTCCTTCCTTACAAAAAATTTCTTGTCATATCAACAATTAGGTATTGTAGGGACCTAGACCTAATAAACTCCTTGCTCACTGAAAGGTCAGAACGAGTAAATAAGCTGATCAAAATTCATCTCCGCAGTTATTCAATATACAAGAATTTCCATTTTTGAATCGAGGGTTTATAATTATAATGTAAGACTTAGCCGATCTTATCCATTTTTAGAATTTTTTTTTATCGAATAAATCATGAATGGATTTGGCAAAGTATTAAATTAAGGATTTCATCGAAAACTTGCAGCAGCTTGCCAAACAAAGGCTAAGAGAAAAAAGAGGACAGGTATGACAGGCATAACATCTACGATTGGATTGAAAACAGCATAAGCTTCAGGCAATTTGGCAAAGAAAAAACTATTCGAATAAAGGACAGAATTAAGACAGATACAGATTAAGCTAAAGATATTAAGCATAACAAACATTTCGTTCTTGTAGATTAGATAATTTTTTTATTTTGATTGAGTTATTTTTATAAGGGAAAAATAAAAAAGGCAAGTCAAAAAACCTTCTTTTTTTTGAACTCTCCCAAATCCAAAATCCTTCCTTCCATTCTCAAATGAGAATACAAGGAATTCTACTTTCATACACTATCTTAATTGAATTCTATGTAATGATCAATGAATTTTTTGATTCTGTTATATCTAATCTACTCTACATGTGTTGAATCCTAGCAACAAACAATAACAATATATCCCATATGTATTTGTATTATGTATTTTTTTTGGGGGGGGGATTGACGAATAACTAATACTAACTAATACTAATACTAATAGTAGTCTTGACTAGTGCCAAACGGGAAAATGGGGCGTGGCCAAGCGGTAAGGCAGCGGGTTTTGGTCCCGTTACTCGGAGGTTCGAATCCTTCCGTCCCAGATCCTTTCTGATGGAAAGGAGAGATGGGATCACATTGTATCCCACATAAAACAGAAAAATCTTAAAGAGAACAAGCTTTTGTTCTGAATTTTAAGAATCCATTCTAAGAATTCATTTGATTTCGCATAATCAAGTGTCAGATACAGGTGGAAGTCATTTTTATTTTTAATTAAAAATAAAAAAAGAAATTTTGGGTCTATCATTCACATTCAGAATATGCTCGTACTATGTCATATTCATTTGGAAGTTAGTTAGTTAGGGAAACTTTATGTTCCATATTCATGAAATATGAATTCTCACATGATGCATTCTGAATTGAAGCGTGAAACAAAGGCATCTCTATTCCCTTCCACACAAAGCCTAAAGTCAAAAATAGGGTATCCAATTTGACATTCTATGTGGAGACTAAAGAGTAGGGAGTTTGTGGTACTAATTTCATCACTTTCATCACCGGTCTTAAAACTTCTAAAGCTGTGGCGTGGGAAAAACAAATAGGAGAAACAGATTGTCTGGATCCCATTTCTTTCTATCTTATATCTTAGATACCTCAAATAAAAATAATTGTAAATCAATGTAATGTAGCGATTGGGGGAAATTCGTATATTCCATATATTTGAACTTGACTTTATGGAATTGATGGAAAAATTGTTGAACCTGAAGTAAAACAAAATCTATATAAAATAAACAAGGCCTATGCCCATATGTATGATATATATTGTGTATTTGTATTGTTATTATATTGTTTGTTGTGTTTCAATAACAATGGCCTTTCGGTTAAGTGAAAAGGATGGATCCGTGGAAGGGGATCTCTGATTCTTTAAATATCCATGATTACCCCCAGTAACAATTGTTCGTTGGATATGATGGATGATACGAAAAGATCAGACTCCTATGATTTTTTATTCAGATTTTCTCTTTCAGATGAAAGAAAGAATAACGATCTTAATCTTGCCTTACACGAGACCTTTTCTATTCCATACTCATGAAAACAGATAAACTAGATTATCAATTTACCTCTTTGTTTTAAATAAAACCAATTGATAATTCAATTGGATATGGTCAAATTTTTGTCTCCTTAGGAAATGAAATATCTGCTAAAAATTTTTAGCTACTCATTGTGATTGCGTCGACTTGGTGATTGAATTAGAGATCGAGTTTAGTCATGACTAGAAAACATACTTCCAGTCATGATGTTGAAGTCGGAGATTTTTTAAAACATTTTTTTATGAACTCTTGGTTGGTACTCGAAGAAGTATGATAAATCAATATTATCTAGAAACTGACGACCTTTTGGGGTCATTGGAATAGTTTATTTGACTAATAATTGATTTTGTTCCGGGATTGGAAATATATGAAATTAAAGGATTTGAGGTTTATAGTTTTTTTGTTCTAGAAAAATAGATCCTTTATGATTGATCGTCCCGAACAATCTGTTGGAGATGTAAATAAGTCTTAAGCAAACGTCTTTTTTATATGTTTCATTCATATGATAGAATTTCGAGTTAAAGAAATTGGATCCTTGCTGAGCTTTCTCCGGATAAATACAATACCTATCTATCCATAGGTAGAAAGTATGGACTATTATATACTGCATACTGCGCGTTGAGCCAATGACTATTCATGAGATTACATATTAAATCAATTCCATCGCGGTTTGAAATTCAATTGAATTCTAAATAAATTAGAGGAATGTTATGGTAAAACTTCGTTTGAAACGATGTGGTAGAAAGCAACGTGCGACTTGAAGGACATGATCGGCTGTGGATTTTTACATCCACCATTTTCTATAGGAATGAAGATGCTCTTGGCTCGACATAGTTTGTTCTGTTCCATTAGGAACCTAATTTGTCTTAGGTTGATAGTACATGATGGAGCTCGAGCAGAAAGGATTGATTCATTTATCAAGGGGAAGAATCTAGGGTTAGTGCCAATCAATCAATAAGTTAGACCAACTTTGTAAGTATATCCTCAATATATAAATAAAATAAATCGAAAGGTTCAAATTCGAAACAAGTTTGAAAAAAAAAAAGTCAATTTTTTTTTTCGGAATTGATAAAACTATTTCGATCAAACAAAGTGTATCACAGGGGAATCAATTCTTCGTATTCTATTTCTATTGGTATTCCATTTCTATAGAAAGAAATAACAAAAAACAAAAGGTATGTTGCTGCCCTTTTGAAAGGAGTAAGGATCACCGAAGTCATGTCTAAACCCAATGATTTCACAAAGCAAAGATAAAGGATTCCGGAACAAGGAAACACTATTTTCAATTGTCTCAAAAATTGGATCAGAATGAGGAATAAAAATAGATTCGAGATGAGACAAACAAAAGAGGTTAGAGACGGCTCAATAAATGTCTAAGGATTTCCCTTCGAACTCTATCAGAATTACCCAACTTGAGTTATGAGTACGAATGAAATTTATTTTTTTTGTAAGGAAGAACAAAAAAATGACTCAAATCATAGTCTAATTCATTATTTTGTCTTTACTATTTGACATTATCTACAGAAAGATATACAGAAATTCAAATCATTTTTTTCTCGAGCTCGAGCCGTATGAGGAGAAAACCTCCTATACGTTTCTGGGGGGGGATTGTTTATGTACATCTATCCCAATGAGCCATCTATCGAATCGTTGCAATTGATGTTCGATCCCGAAGAGAAGGGAGAGATCTTCGAAAAGTGGGTTTTTATGATCCGATAAAGAATCAAACTTATTCAAACGTTCCCGCTATTCTATATTTCCTTGAAAAGGGCGCTCAACCAACAGGAACTGTTTATGACATTTTAAGGAAGGCAGAATTATTTAAAGAAAGAACTTCGAGTTAATTAAAAGAAAAAACAACAAAATTAATAAAAATAAAGGGGAGGTTATTAGTTATTAATATTAATATTAATATTAATATAATATCTATCTTTGTGTAATTATTTACCTACAATTTTTTACCTAAAATTTGCCCTTTTCTTGCTCTATTCATACTGAAATTTACTTTTTTCTTGTTATAGGAATCCACCAACAAACAAGGGATTAATCTTGCTTATTGTACCTCTATTGATTGAATAAACCCGAGATTTTTTCTTTATCTCTTCCTTATTTTTTCCATCAAAATTTCTTATTTATGTTGTGCCAATCCAACACAAATCCTTATTTGATTTACTTAATTTGTTATTTGTTTTCTCAGCATTGCATTCATATTGACAATGGTGTATCGAACAAATATAATTGATCGTAGATAAATAAATCTCTTTATCCCGACCCCATATTGGGTTTTCATTTCACTTCAGTCAAATGATGGGTTTGCATTGTCGGGTTTACTGTCATATAAGATGTATTTTTGAAATTTAATTAACTTAACGAAAACCAAAAAATTGATAAAAAAATGGTTGGTCTGTCACAATTTTGGCATCTTTATTAGTATTAGGAATCTGGTGTTTTTTAATACGATCTGTACATTTTTTATTTATTTTGGTCTTTATAATCTTTATAATTGATCATAAAATGATCATAAAATCTTTCTTTTCGATTTGTTGTTAGTTCAATGTTTTGATGGGGTCGTGCAGTGCAATTCAATTGATTTTTAACTTCGATCGTATCTACATATCCTATTTATTTTATTCGGGTTGCTAACTCAACGGTAGAGTACTCGGCTTTTAAGTGCGACTATGATCTTTTACACATTTGGATGAAGCAACAAATTCGTCCAGACTATTGGTAGAGTCTATAAGACCACGACTGATCCTCAAAGGTAATGAATGGAAAAAGCAGCATGTCGTAATAAAATCAATTTCTTATTTTATGAAAATGAAAAAATTACAAATTCAAATGAAAGTTTTGAGTTTATCCTTACCGAATCGTTCCAAATTTTTTGATTTTTGGAAGGGAAGGGAAGGGGACAAATTCACATTTACAGTTTGGTCTAGTGAATAAATGGATAGGGCCCTATGGCTCCAATTCTGGTAAAACAAAAAGCAACGAGCTTGTGTTCTTAATTTGAATTGAATGATTACTCGATCTAATTAGACGTTAAAAATGGATTAGTGCCTGATACGGGAAAGGGTGGGTTCTCCTGTGAGTGGACCATTGATTCTTTTTCTTTTTTTTTTTAATGAATCCTAACTATTCTTTATTATGGATTAGAGACGGATGTGTAGAAGAAACAGTATACTGATAAAGAGAATTAATTCCAAAGTCAAAAGAGCGATCGGGTTGCAAAAATAAAGAGTTTTTTATCCTCTTGTAATTATCGAAGATAAACCAATTCGACAGAAAAAGAGAGTAAAAAGATCTGTTGATTGGACTCCCTGTTTCCCTTCCGGGGTATATATTTTTTATTACTATTCTCTTCTCTATACATAATAGAATACATAATATCTCTATACATAATACCCTGTTTTGACCATATTGCACTATGTATCATTTGATAACCCAAGAAATGCCTCCTACCTCTGCTTCAAGTGGAAATGTAAATGGAAGAATTACAAGGATATTTAGAAAAAGATAGATCTCGGCAACAACACTTTCTATATCCACTTCTCTTTCAGGAGTATATTTACGTATTTGCTTATGATCACGGTTTAAATAGTTCGATTTTTTATGAACCCGTGAAATTTTTTGGTTATGACAATAAATCTAGTTCAGTACTTGTGAAACGTTTAATTATTCGAATGTATCAACAAAATTATTTGATTTATTCGGTTAATGATTCTTACCAAAATCGATTCGTTGGGCACAACAATTATTTTTTTTATTCCCATTTTTTTTCTCAGATGATATCAGAAGGTTTTGCAGTCATTGTGGAAATTCCATTCTCGCTGCAATTAGTATCTTCCCTTGAAGAAAAAGAAATACCAAAATCTCACAATTTACAATCTATTCATTCAATATTTCCTTTTTTAGAGGATAAATTATCGCATTTAAATTATCTGTCAGATATACTAATACCCCATCCCATCCATATGGAAATCTTGGTCCAAATCCTTCAATCCTGGATCCAGGATGTTCCCTCTTTGCATTTATTGCGGTTCTTTCTCCATGAATATTATAATTGGAATAGTCTCATTACTCCGAATAAATCTATTTACGTTTTTTCAAAAGAAAATAAAAGACTATTTTGGTTCTTATATAATTCTTATGTATCTGAATGCGAATTTGTATTAGTTTTTCTTCGTAAACAATCTTCTTATTTACGATTAACATCTTCTGGAGTCTTTCTTGAGCGAACACATTTTTATGGAAAAATAGAACATCTTGTAGTGTGCCGAAATTATTTTCAGAAGACTCTATGGGTCTTCAAGGATCCTTTCATGCATTATGTTCGATATCAAGGAAAAGCGATTCTGGGTTCAAGGGGGACTCATTTTCTGAT